CATCCCAAAAGCCCTGTCCTTCTCTGCATAATTCATCACCAAAGGCAGCTGCTGCACCACATGATCAGCAATATCTTGTGGCAATAAATCTCGAACAGCGGGTTCATTCCAGTGTTCACCCTGTATCAGTTTAGCCACCTTATCATTTGCACCAGGACTAAATTCTTCTTCTGTCACTTCTTCATCTTACTCTGCTACTGATGAATCCGCCCTCTTCAACTACAAGGCCACGGCAGGACACCTATGTTTCAATGTCTCACAACCTTTGCTTTGCCTCCGGAGAGAGTTGTTGAGGGTTCGAGGAACTTGCTTTACTCAAGCTTTCACGTGCCGACTGAGTCCATCTCTTAAGGAAAGGTGACATGCATAGATAGAGATTGAAGTAAGGGTTGAACGAAAACCAGTAGGAGAGGAGATAGTCTTTCTTTTATCTTATCATATTGACGGTTTTAAAGAATCCGCTCTTAGGTGCCTAGCCTCAAAGCAGACTTCTTTATTATCGAGGGATCCTCACTGTCCTTATGCCGACTTCCCAAGGGTATGAAAGGAAAGAGAAGAGGGATATTCCGATTCAGCTCTTACTGTTCGAGAATGCACTACAATTGAATCAGAAACTTTTCAATCAAAGCGACCCCCTTATATTAGTGAAAGCTCTATCCTAACTCTTGCATATGAAGCCTGTGGCACTTAGGTGCGAAGGGCATTGCTTTCGGTGCAATCCATATCTCTTCCCCTGCTTTGCCTGCCTGCTGCTCTGCTCCCCCTTCGAATGGATTGGATCCGCTGCCCCTCTAATAGAAGCTGAAGATGCGGGCTTAGAGCTTTCATCCAGCACCTATTCAGGAGCTGGGGAATCGCCCATCTAATAGCCCTTTCTTCGGCAACGGTCTTTCCAAGCAAGATGCACTTCTTACCGGCTTTCATCTTAATTAAGTACCAGATAGAAGAAAGTATTAATAAGGAGTTCACGGATGTTTTTTTCTCATCGTGTAGCCGGAGAATTCGAATACCACTACATCCTTCCATTCCTCAGGAAAGATGATCTACTAGTTCGCTGCCTCGATGGAGGTGAATTGGATCGGGCGAAAGTGGTTATCGGAAATCGATATCCTTTATTGGGATTGAGGAAAGAAGTGGGATGATTAGGCCGAAGTGGTTGGTGAAGTCGTAATTTCTTTCTTTTCTTGCTTCCGTCGCGAAGTTTGACTTCGCGCAGCAAGCGGCACGGAGTGATTTTCGCTTCGCCCTCGCAGCACCAATCTCTGTTGATTCCGGTCCAACCTTGCCTCGGCAAATACAGCTCTACCCGACCCCCCCCCGGTCCGGTTGAAAGCCTCACTCCCTCCCTCGATTGGTCCAACCTTCTCTATCAGCTTGGTCCGGTAGAGGATCATGCTAGGGTCAGATGATCCTCCCACCCCTGCTTCCGGATTTTGATCTGCTACTCTATCCGCATTTGCCGATGGATGTGTATGACACTCCTCCGTAATATCTTCCTATACCCTTTAGCACCTATGGTCTAACTAAAATAAAAGTACTCGTCAAGGGCCCAAGCGTGAACCTTGACTTACGCATCTAGCCAGCAAAAGAAGACGCAAGATCTGGGCAGCTTTATTATAACATTAGAGAAGCGGAACCCCCAAGCTCAGACATCTCGAACTCTGAAACTACCCTTCCTCCGGCACCGGAAGCAGAACTATCTGATCGAAGGAGATAGACAAGAAGGGAAGAGGATGGCATAGAATCATCTATCGTATCCGCGGTGGATGGTGTTGGAGGAATTACCAGTGCTATTGAATCAGATGTGAGGGAGGGAAGGCTTGTTTGCAAGACAAATCCCAAATGTCTTAGAAAACTGCAATTGGTATTGAATTCCCTCCTACTCTTATAGCTGTTCTCGTAACCGGTGTGACAGTATCCGTTGGTGCCGTTGTTTGCGTACCCGCTGTTCGAGAATCTATAGAATCAGCTGTTAGCAAGAATGGAATCAAATGCCACAGAATACGCTCTTTATTCCTCACAGCTACTTTTCTCAGTGCATTCGATGGAGCAAGAGGAAGAACTCCTACGCAAACAGAAAAGACTGGGACCGTCTACTCCAATGTGATGAGGGTAATGCCTCCAAGAGCTCCTAGGCAACGAGGGGATATTGCCTTATTCCTACTCAATGTAGGTCACTCACTGCTCTTCTAGTAGGATTAAACTAAGTAAGTCATAGCTCTAAAAGAGTGATTTTTTTGTTTTTTAGGGATGCCCTTGATGATTCGGATCATCTCAATCAATTGATTGGGAAGAGATTACTTATGAGCAAAAGGGGAGGACGAAGTCGCAGGAGATTCGGTATTATTTAAACTGTAAAAATAAGGGATATCGTTGACTGGTACAAGAATAGAATTCCTTGCTTACACTTTCTTTCTACTGGTTGGCTTACCCTGTATTTCAAGAGTAAATACCGCAGTGAGGAATAGCGGTTCCTCTGTTTGTTTGGTCTAATAAAAAGATTATTCATCACCGCAACCACTCTCGCTTAGCTACCACTTGTCTTTGCTTGCTTACTTCTAAAGCAAACCAGACTGAAGACAGTAGAGAAAGACTTTTTCTTACGTTATCCAGAATGCGATGCCCCAAGGCAAGAAAGTAGCAATCGGCTTTCGAGTAGAGGATTTTTTAATCAGAATCGATTTAGCAGTCCATACCAGGTAGATTTAGGAGTGACTGGCAGTGAATGCCCGGTAGCAAAGGTGCGAAGCAGACTCGGCTTAACTTCACTTGAGTTCGCTTTCCCCTGGAAATGATGGAATAAGCTTTTCTTCCTCTTAGCGACTATGAGCTCATAGGGAGCTGGAATGAACTTGGTTAGCTGGGACTAAGAAGGGATAGGATTTGATTAGCGCGCTTTCCGCCTGTCCTTTCCTTACTCTGTCGATGGTATGCCTGAGATGGCAGTCTTTCTCCTTGGCTTGTACTCGAGATCCGATGTTCGAAAGACAACCAATCCTTGTCCAGTAACCATTCTGAGTGGGAGTTCGGATCTATGTTCAAAGGAGGCGGTCTATTAGCAGAGCGTCGATAATCGGGTTCTTGCCTTGCATTGGTTTTCATTTCGCACTATCTGGTCACTGGTTTGAAGTTAGTGCTCCGTGAGTGTATAGCGAACCTAATGTTCTTATTTACTTGTTGGACAGGTTTGAGTGTGGATGGCAAGTGAGTGCCGGCTTTTCAAAGAGATATTTGGATCCATCCTTGCCAACAGGAGAAGGGAATAGGCCTTGAGGGTAATGTCGGAGCCTCTGCCTAGCCCACACCAAGGCGAGGCACGTCTTTTCCAAGGTCGAATATGACGACTCGTAGTCCGTCAGCTTCTTTCTCAGGTAGTAATCTTTCCTTTCTTCCCCTTTCATCATGCTGGCCTAAGACGCATCTCATGGAGTTTTCCGTGACCGAGAGGTATAGCAAGAGGGGTCTTCCCTGAATAAAAAAAGTACCAAGACCGGAGAATCAAAAAGATAGGTCTTAATCTTCTCGAAAGCACTCTGCATAGTCAGTCTAGGGCATCGTTCTACTCCTTTTCTTCTTCCTCAAGAGCTTGAAAATGGGCTCGCAAAAGGGAGTGAGCTGTGCGATGAACCTGCTGATATACTACCCAAGAATCCTCTTCTTTCTTTCCTTTCTCGGGGAATGAGCACACCTTCAACTAGTCACCAGTGCCCAGATTTTCTGTTTCTGCCAGCTCGTAACCTCGCTCCTGACTATTCATATTCACGGCTTATTCATAATCAAGGCTGTAACCTCCTAATCAAGGAGTGGAATTCTCTGCTCCCCTCGGAAAACTCCATTGCTTTGACCATCCTCAATGACCTGAGGATGCTTCTAGCCTTCAAAGAAGAGCAATTGACTGGAGAAAGGACAATCTGCCTTCTAACCCGAGGTCCAGGTATTCCGGCCCCAGAGAGAGAGCGTGCCAAAGCCCGATGAATAGACAGGGGATGGACAGTCCTCCCGTTCAGGGAAGAGGAAGGGGGGGAAGTCCTTGGCATTCCTGCCTTTCTGTCAAAAATACAATAAACATAGAAGAGAAAAAGACTGGCGTCCTCCCGGAGGTCTAGCCAGTGAAGGCCAACTTAAGTACTGACCTGGCTTACTTAACTTAATAGGCTTGCAGAGGAAAGGCCTAGCCCTTGGAGCCGTACCACCAAGAAGAAGATCAGGGGAATCTCTACCATCAGGCTTCGAATCTGAGGTTGAGGTCTAGCCTCTCTTTTCAGTGGAAGTTGAGCTCGTCGGATCTGCTGCCCGTGACGTGAGTGATCGTTGACCCTGCCCCTTCTTATTGCTATTTGTGACATCGAGTGCTTAAGTGAGATCAGCGGTCTGGCAGGTCCTTGGACGCTGGCCCTTATAGTCTAGTCTACTTGGACCTCTACTAGGGCTAGAGCTAGCCGGAAAAGAAAAGACTTAGCCAAAAAGAAGTACATAATAAGAAAATGCTCCACGCTCTACCTTCCGTCCTCCTTAAACTAGGCTTTCTTGCATAGTAGCCTACCTTTGGTCTCAGGTTCGCTACTTGCTAGCCTAGAGCTGACCCTGGCTGTGATCAAGAAGTCTGCAGCTAATTCTAGTTTCGGGGTCGCCAAAGCATTGAGAGATAGAAGGAATGCTCTGTCTAACCGCAATGCTTGTCTGGCCTCTCCAGCCAAATTGAGAAATTCTGAGATAAATTCATCCTTCGTTCTATCTTTTTTTTCTGAAAGGCGGGTCTTCCTAGTGGGCTCGTCGCCACTAGGCAGTCATCTTTGATCCTGATCGGCCGACCTTTCCGATCCCGAAACAAAGAGAGTTCGGCTCTCTTTTTTCGCTCATTCAGATGAATAAATTCCGTGAAGACGACGAGAGATGCCGCCTGCTCTTTCCGTTCCTTCTCTTTCGGAGTGGAGCACTCCTCTTTGTTCTCTTCCTTTCTTTCTAATAAAAGCTTGGTATGTGTTCTGAGCGAGCCTTCACGTGACGTGAACGGTACCTATGAAGTGGAATCCCTTTGTCTTGGCTTCCAACTCATAAGGGAGTTGCGTTCTGAGGGACTCAAAATATCCACAGCTATTGTCAAGCTTGGGCATACTAAACAATGACCCAATTGAGACCGTGGCCACACCTTGATAAAACAGTGATGATGTGGTCAACCCTGGATACGTGGCTCTTCGATGGGGGAAGGACCACGCTAGTCGTCTGAGTGTGTGGTGTGTAGTGGGTGCGTCTTAGTGTCTTCTTACTACGAAAAAGAAATTATAAAATATATGATTCTCGTTCTCGAAACTCCACTCTTTTTCTCTTTCAAACCAGGAGGATTGACATTTGCCAAGATGTGATCTATCTCTTTCCTTGGCCTTCTTTCTATTTAGATCCCCGTTCGTGATCCCAGCCCTGGAATCACTTCACTCTTTATTCAAGAGAATAATAAAGTAAAGAAGAGGTTCAAGACAGAACTGTGAGCAGGGATATTTAGCTATTTATCCTTAGAGAAAGGCTGACTTGAGAGCCCTAGTCCCTTACTTTTAGAGAAGAAGGACAGCTCCGTTCGTGATTCCCGGGTGGGGATCACTTCACTCCTGCGCCTGTAGAGTCTTCTTGCATCTTTCCTTGAAAATCGACTAAGCGCGAACAGAAGCATCCATGAGCGAGAACTAGAACAGATAGGACGAATACGTGACCAGAGAATGAGATGGGAGGCGTGACTACCGTGCTCTTATGCTGAAAAGTACCTCTTATCCGCCCTAAAAACGTGCGAGAATTGCAATGCAAGCGGCGAAACTGCAGCAACAGCCCCTCTCCTTAGAGTCAAGTGGCTGAACGCCCCTCGAATCTTGTCTTCGGTTGCTAACCACCTGCGCAAGGGCCTTGTTATTTATAGGAGAGATTAGGGAGATGAGGCAAGGAAGGGATCAAGGAAAGACCCGCCAAGAATTCGATGTTCGATGATAGAATCTTTGGAATCGTTAGCAAAAAGAAAAGCCGACCTTTTCTTTTGCACGCTTTTTTACATTTCAGTTCAGATACCTTGCTCGACTTGCGCCTTTGCACGCTCGACCGCTCCCCCATCCCACCTGGCCCATTCTAGCGGGGAATAACCTCAATCCGTAGAAGCTGCATCCTCAAGGGCTGAGTGATTATGCCAGTGATCAAGATATCAACCACATAAATAGGTAGTAAAATGGTTATGGACCCACGATGACGAAAAGTAAGTGATGCGTCGGACTTAGAAAATCTTAGGCCAAACTAAATGTTGATCAGTGAAGACAAGAAAGCTTTTAAGTGTAGACGACTACTTGTACTTGAAATTCCATTCCTTTATCCGGTGGGAGGGTTTAGAGCCAGTTAAGCCAATAGCATATCTAGCAAAAGCTTCAGTAACACTAGCTACATCAGTAGATCATTGATTAGCATACCTCCTCTGAATAGTCTACGTGGACCCTAGTTTCTATTACTATTAATTCTAATTAATCCAGTAATGCATACAGCCTTGACTCTCTTAAAGAGCAGGAGGTTTAGCGTCAACTCATTCAATGAATGTTCTTTCATTCACCACACGGATGAATCCTACTCTGTATTTTCCAGCGGACAGTCATTTGTCTAAAGAGAATAGACGTATAGCAGCTCTCTCTCATAACAGAATGAAAGCAAGCAAGAACGAAATGAGCGCTTACCCTATCGACCGAAGCTACTATCCTAAAATAAGAAACTCCTAAATTAAAGAACTACAGGAAAGGTAATATACTGAGCTAGCCTCCCGTTATGCACCAATGCTTGAACAGGACCGTTAACCTTTACCAAAAGAAAGAAGAGCTATTGGTCAGTTTCCTATAGTTGACCGATACAGCTCGACCGATTGAGACAGGGCAGATGCGACCGATGGAAGGAATCTAATTTGAAGAAGTAAGTCATTTGTGGACTGATTCCGACCCTTTACCAGAAGACAAGAGATTCGCGGTATGGCTTTAGAAAAGGTATTCATTATACGGATATCGTTTAACGAATTGCCCGATTGCCGATTCACTGCGCCTACCAATGATGCCTTTCACTTTCAGACAGTTCCTCGCGCATGAAAGGACTTCACTTAGAAAGTAAAGATAAGAAAGGATAAAGGATGGTCTACGATCAGGGAATGCCTTTTTTGTTAAAGAGAATTGGCCGTAGAGAGAGCGCCTATCTCTCATAAGAGAAGGAGAGCCACTTTTTTTGATAGTATATTAATGAGTAGGACTTAAATTCCAAGCGCTCCTAGCTCAGAAACCACACACAGACAAAGACATGGAGGTCCATAAAACTCATAAATAATAGACTAAGAAATATACGTGACATACACTTCCTGTGTGAAGTTTTCATCTTAATGAATCAAAGCAGTTTGTAAAATGCTACTTTTCTTTCTGCAACAAGTAAGACTACTTTTTCTTATCATACACCCTTATGAATGAATGAATCTCAAAAATTAGACTCCTAAACTAGTCCCCCTCCTCTCTTTCTTCAAAGACAGAGGTACACATCACAGGAAAAAAACCCAAAAACAGAAAGAGAAAGAAGTAAGTCAAAAAATAGGAAATACTGCTAGATGGCTAGCAGATTAGCAGCAAAGTACGCTTTTACTTCCTTTTGGCACAACAAAACAAGGTAGTAATACGGGAGAAAGTGGTCCAGTAATCTTCTCCAGCAGGGTGGCCATAGTGAGATAGAGTGGTGAAACTGGGTTCCGAATAAAAACAGAGCGAGGAGGGAAGGCAAAAGCTATGACATTGGAATCCGCTTCAAGGTAAGCCCCACTCCACTGAATTGGAGAATTCCAGAACACGTATCAGAGAGTGCTCCAATGGCAGCGGGGGCACAATTGAGAGAATTTCGACGATTAGAAAAGAAAAAGAAGAAAGTTAGTGTTCAATGAGCTCGAGATAGCTGCCTGATGAGAGGAAGGGACGCCGGGTACAGTCTTTCTTTGGTTCCAGCCCCCCGGTTACACCAAAGCACACCAGTCAACACTGTACTATAGCGCTTACACCTGTGAGTTGGCACGATAATATCGTATATAAATAAAACACCTGAGTTGGCGAAATGAAAAAAAAAGCTAACGCTAACTAAGTGTTTAGTTACCATGCCCAAAAGTCCCATGCCTTTCTTGGTTGGACAAACCCAACCGGAAATTTCATAAAAGTCTCCCTTTTTTGGTTGGGAGCAGAGCGAATAAACATAAATCTTTCTGAATATCATGAATATCCTTCGCCCCTTATCTCCTCGTCTTCGAGGAAGGCTCTTTTCCCTTCTCATTTTTTTTGGTGTTCTTGGCTTCGCTTCTCTCTTACTACAATCTTTTGGTCTCAATTTTGAGATCTTATTCTCGCGCTTATACCAACGAATTCTTGTTCACTTGGTTGTTAGTCGGTTCGGGTGGTATGGAGGAGGTTTCCTACTTGCAATGGTTTTTGTGGGTCTTGATCTTCCAAATAAGATGATGATGGCTCCTTCGGGGGCCTCTGGCTCAGGATCAGGTGAGAGCGCTGGAGGAAGGGGCTTCAGGTGGACTGATTTATTTGGAAGCAGTTCCCCTGGTAATTCCGAAGCCAGTCTCAACCAACCGGCCCCGGACTCTCCCAACCCTGGTGAACCCGCAGCGCCTATTGCAGTGGAGGCAGTCCTTCCAGAACCGGATATGGATTCTGTGAAGGGGGTCGATCAAGCTTCCGGCTTGAAAGTGAAATCCGCTTTAGACCAAAAAAAAGACGAGCTCTTGCTCGAAAATTTGGAAAAAAGAAAGGGGGGTCTCGGGGATGGACAAAGGATTTCTACCGTTCGTCAAACTGTGGAAACTGACTTACATATTTCAAACAAAGGCCAGGAGTTTGAGTTTCTTAAACAGATAGAAAAGGAAATAGGGGCTAAAAAAGAAGACTGTCCCGTGACCAATTCCACGTTTAATGAAATTAAGGACTATCAAAGTAAAATCCAAGATGGAACGGGGGGTAAGAAAAAAGATGAACAGAAAGAAAGAACGAGAATCAGAGACCCCCCGGGTAGAGTGAAGTTGTTAGGTTGAATTACGATATGGCTTGCTTTTTAGGAGGTAGAATTGAGTAGCAAGCTATCTGTTCTCGGAAGCAAAAGTAGCTCGAGCCAAAGGCGACAGTGAGGCCCCTAGTCCAAAACTTAGGTAAATTAACTTGGGCTGGGGGGAAAGAAGAGCGGGTATGTGGGCTTCTTTCACTTGACTTTTTTCTTTGCCTTTAACAGTTTCATAATACGATCTTTTCCTCAATTCAATGAATAAGCTAAAGAGAAGTTACAGAAGTACGGAAGTGACAGAGAAGTCAACCTTCTTTTGAACTATCTGCTCTATCTAATACTGAACTAGATGCCGCAAAAGCCCCAACTCTGGCTCAAGAAAAGAAGGGGTATCCATGAGATTCGTTTCGTTGAGTTACGGATGTGCTCCCATCTCTTCGGTGGAAGCTCGACTAGGAAGGTTTTGAGGGAATAGATCGACTTAGAGCGGTAAGCTTATTCTCTGCTTTCAATATAAGGGATATACACTTGGGTACGAGACCGACTAAACGGATTGGAAATGCAGCTCAGTCAAGAGATTCGGATTAGGCGGAAATGGCATATCCAGGGCACGGCGCAGAGGATGTTCCGGTATTGTCAAAAGAAGATAGGAACGAGGTAGCATTGGAGTAAGTTACAATTTACATTGAAGAAGAACTTGAAGACTAGGCGCCAAAGAAAAGAAAGGGGCTCTTTCTCTAGTAGTGGACTAATCATTCCTAAAGCAGTAAGCGAAAGAAGAGGTTAGAACCAGCTCCGCCGGCTAAAGGGACATGGACTCTTCCTTCAGAAGGCTCCGGTTTAATAAAAGAATCTGAATCAGTAGCTTTAGGTATAGGGATTCCGGTTCTAACTAAACAATAAGGTAATGAATGGGGTAGACCAATTCAACAAGATTCGAAGATGCTCTAGGTAGAGGTTCGAAGAGACTGAGCCAAGTATTGTCCGGGCCAAGAAAGCAAGCCGGGATGGCATAGAGTCGCCCCCAAGATGAAAGGGGTGGGACTAGGAGGGTTACTACAAGTGCTGTGATGAGATCCGTATTTCGGCTTGGTCGATCAAAGAGTCTTAACAAAGAAAGATTTGCCAACCCTCTTACTGTTAGGAATCGATCTAGCTGCTTATCCGGTCCTTTAGCACTCCTAGCCTATCATACGGGCCCCTCAAGATTGCTTTGATTAAGGCTTTCAATACATACATACATAGTACCTCCATGCTTTCACTAGAATCGGAGATTCCGGTGCGCTAACAGCTCCAATAGCAACGGTGGTAATGCCCTTGCTTCTGATCTCCCTGCTCTTGTTAGCAATGACATTTGAGGAAAAACTTTATATATCCCGAAGACCTTTGAACCTTTCTCAAATAGTAGAGTAGAGATTGGCGGTGCATGGGTTTAGAATGCATCCCATCTAGTAACTAAAATATAGCAATTTAGCAACTAACTACAATCTTTGCTGCCGTATTCTAAGTTTAACTAAACCTTCAAGTTCAGATAGTGAGAGAGTGAACAAGAATCTAAAATTAGATTCCGCTCTCAATAGAAGGCTTTCATCTCGATCCCGGTGAAAAGCAGAGATAGAATCCCTGTATAGGGAGTTTAGGTTTGCTCTGGTTTCGGGGAAATAGGAAAGCAGCACCCAGAACTAAAAAGAATAAAGAATGAGGGGCAAGGTCTTCTATTCTTTTGGTCCTTGGCAAGCTTACGCCGCGAATAGGGCTCTGCTTCCCAATAACTAGAGTAGCTCTTATCTTCTGCGATCAAAGCCGGGATTGTTAGATATAACGAGGGCAACCTCGCTCCTAGCGAAAGATCAAAGGCCAGGTGTGAAGCAACTTCACGATCCTCCGATGAAACTAGAATAGGCTGATTGCTCCAATCGCGAAAGGGGGAAGAGCGCATACGCTAGAAAGAAAGCCTTTCTGGATCGCTTTTCTTTCCATAGGCATGCAGTCTAACCTGCTTTGGGACCGAGAATCAGTCTTTTGATCCTCCTCTCACATTCGTTCGAGCTACTTCTATCCTCGAGCCTACTCTAACTAAGAGAAGAAGAGAAGAGCAGCTTCCAATTTAAGAGGCTGAAGGATCACAAATGAAAGAATCGAAAGAGAAAGAGAACCGCCGAAGTCGCTGTTGGTATTTAAATTGAATTGAATCAACTAATAACACGAACACGTACGGTATCAATTGAGAGGGGGGAGATGAAATCAGGTCCCGTGGCAGTTAGTGTCAGCGGTAGTTCGACGAAGAATATAGCGAGTGGTGCACCTTTAATCATACGTCGGTCCTCTTTGAGGTATATGGTCCACCGTAGTTCAAAACTGGAATGAGTTATCTATAGATAGAAAGGTGGAAAGGGATAAAGAAAAGATGAACGGGGTTGGTCAAGTCCTGTGAGAAAATGTTCAAATAGGAGATCGATAGATCACTCCCCAGTGATATTGAATGTTTAGAAATCTACAAAATACGAATCTATTGTAGCCAAGCCAAAGACCATCAAAAAGTAAGGGAAGGGGCGGAAAAGTTCCCTCCTCCAGGCATTCATGTTAATGTCAGCGAATTGGCGGATTCCGGGTATTCGCGTCAGTCAATGGATTTGCATTTCTTTCGTTCGGGCTGTGCCCTTCAAGTGCTCACTCGACGAGTAGAAGTAGGGCTTTCGAGATGGTTCGATCGCTAACAAAGACAAGCATGGGAAAGAGCAGACTCCCAACAAGCAACTCCAAGAGCTCAAGCCTAAAGCCTTACATTACAGAATTTTTCCACATTCCCACTCTTAACATCAATGAAAGCAAGGCCTACGGTTACCCGAAGGAAAGCAAAATAAGCTACTAACATAACTTCAAGCTTCAAGGAGCAAGTTACCACTATTCAATCCCGAGATGAACAAGAGAAATTATGAAAGAGGGCCGGAAGAAGCCCGTTAAGTTAGGCAAGAGAAGCTAGAAAGTCCGGTCTTCCAAAGAGGAAGTTAGTGAGTTCTTTGACCCTTAAAGTCAGTCTGCCAGTCAGCTATCGAGATTGAGATGCCTGCCTCAAAACCAGTCATCCGAGTGGGGCCCTGCGACATGTGCCATATTTAGGTTGCTTGCGACTGAGACTTTTAGGGATTTAGATAACATCCGGTCGGGAAAGAGCCACTACTTGGCTTAATTAATTGAAGGAAAATTAGATCCCTCTTCGACATCAGATTCTTATCCTCTTTTCCGGGGGAAAGGATGTTTTATTCTCTACGGCCCAAGGAAAAAGTGGTCTGCTTTATGGAATCTTATCTCAGCAAGGGGTGTCGCTTTCGTTTTCAATAAGGACGTTTAGTAGGAGGTACTTGCCCTTAGAACCATAAGATTGACATTGGCGAGTCGCCTTTTTCTTTTTACATGAAAGGTGGGTAGGGGATCTTAATACTGCCAAAGAGCTCGAGTAGATTCATGAATGTCCTGGAATTTCAGTATGGGCAAAAGAGGTCGAGAGAGTCTTATGCCGCGCAATCTCTTGCCGAATCTATTTAGACTATGTTAAATCCATAACCCGAGAACACACATTTGCGAATCCGGCCTAAAGGGGAGGCTCTAATCTACTATCTATTAATCTATTAATAGAACTAGAGCCCATTTTCAGCTTCCCTAGGAGCTAGAGATAGAATGATTTCCGCTGCCATAAAAAAGTGGGTTTAGCCTTCCCCGGGGACTACTCTAAAGGGAAACTAAATGTCTTATAGTTAAGAGAGCCCCCTAAGGTCGAGTGAGCTGGAGCGCGTCTGGCCTAAGCTGATTTATTAGGCTAGGGTCAAAGTGCTTTTAATTCGTTGGCCGGTGTAAAACGAATCAAAGAAGGTATACCTCGTCCGCAGCCAGAAAATGGTTGGAGAGTGAGAAGGAGGAAGCACTAATCGCCCTACATCGGAAACTTAGAAGAGAAAAGTTCGCCGATGAAGCTGATTGGGGTAGGTGAAGTACGTGATGGACTTTACCATTACTTGCCAACTTCTCCCGAAAGTGAATACTTATGTAAACCGAAAAGCGCATAAAAACTTAAGAAAGGGACAGTCTCCTCGACTGATAACCGAGCAATCCCAAAAGGAGACCACATGGCGACCCATCCATAGGACTAATCTACCAAATGAACCCCTCCCTGGGCAACGGACTACTTCTTTTTAGAGCGGGCTATTTCTAGGGCGAGGAATATATTTCTATTTAACTACTCCATCTGGTCAAGAGCCAGCATCTCAATGCAACATTATTCCATTCTCAGTCTATAGTGCTTCTGCCAGCTAATGCTAATAGAAGATAAGAGATTGTTGAAAGTAACTGAACAAGGTTGTACAGCTTTGGTTCATTAATATCAAGTCTAAAGGGTCATGTATCCATAGTCAAAGTCCCCTGTGATCAAGCATAGTTTGTGAAAGTGGGATCTTTTTTTCCCACTTTAGCTCAATTGCATTGTGAACCTTCTTTGCTCAATCGCTTTCCTTAGGCACATGTCTTCAAGTCTTGTAGAACTTGATGAAGAGGAGCGGAGATGGAATGAAAGAAGCAATGAGAGAGCCTAATTCCCTCCTGACCGAGTATAAGCATGTTCCATTGGCCTTTATTACATTAGATTAGTGGGACTACGGCTGGCTCTTTCTCCTCAATCGGTGGAAATGCCATTCATAACATCTTTGGCAACCTTTCTTTCACAGGTGGCAGAATTATAGACCATATAACCTTGCCAACTAAAGCGTCCTACTCTACCGCAGTAAGGGCTTAAGCGATCGAAGTGACCTAACCTGGCTCCATCTAGAAGGTTGGAATCTTCCGGGTCTATCTGCTCTTCAATACCTTTGCCTCAACTGGGATTTCGAACCTTTGTTTTCGGTACCAAAAAGTGATTCTCTTCTTGCATGATCGAATGAAAGGCGGACTATAGGCAATCGTTCTCAACGAGTGGAAAGGGTGCTTTTCTCTCTCCTCTGATGATGATTCGAAAAGAGTAAGAACAATCTCCTCATGCAAAACACCAATCTATGTGTCTTTGCTCCTCATCCTTTTTTACCTTTGTCAGTGAGGGTAAGCGGGCATACTTGCTTTCCCTTCTTCCAGGATCAAATGCGAAAATGAGACCTCCCTTTCGGTCCTATTTTATTTACCCACCTCTTTGGAAGCCGCGTTTACCACTCGAATTGGCCAGACCAAAAAGTCAAGTGGGTCAGAACTCCTATGAAGTTTGAAGTTAGAACCCAAGCGAGAGTCGTGGAAGAATCATTCTATAGGCAGAAATAAAGGCTTTCTTGGTTTCAGAATGGTTACAGGAAAACTCCATTTTTTCATGCTTCTATGGCAGCAAGAAGGGGAAGGAGCCCTTTCTGGCTAATATCTGCTGGTCACGGGTCGAATTAGAGTACTTCAACTTGGAAGCTGAAATCCTACCTTTTCTTTATGCGTAAATCTGGTAAAAAAGCTCCCTTGCGGCTTTATAAGATTGCTTGAAAATCCGGGCATTTCGCTCCCTCCAAGTATTATATATGGTTTTCCAAAAAAAAGCAGTTTCGTAATAGAGCTAATGAGACCATGCCCCGGATAATGGTGCATCACCTACTCGGCCTCATCTTGCAAGGGCAAGGGGGATCCCCTGGCTAGGAGGGTATTCAGCAAGTGCTTCCAAATCTCCTCAACATAAGGGCAACGATTGATAGTTGAAACCTCTTTTTCAAGTCCCGGGGGACTAGTTGCTTGGTTCCGACCATTTCCGCTAAAGAAAAAGCCATTCCTGACTAAAGAAAAGTCAAAACAAAAGGTAGGCGGTCAGACCTAGGGCATGTAGCATAGAAAAACCTTCGCCCTTAGCGAAGGGCTTTCTGAAAGCTCCATTTGAAGCAGGTGCCTAAACAGATGATTCCAGTTCAACTCATTTTTGAAATGCTACCTCAAGAGAAGGGGGGCCTCTGGCCCGGAAGATGCCTTATATGGATAGGGTATATACTACTACGATTGGCTCTATTCCCTGAGAGTCCCAATCTTCTTGAAAAAACGTGATACGCGGAACCTTGGTTCGTGAATTTTCCAGTTGGAATTCCTACATTTAGTATTTAGTAGTTTCATTCGACAGCTAAAATTCATGCTTTTGACGTAGCATCGGGTGTTCACTTGGAAAACCTTTCTATAGTGCCCCATTTCCTATGATATCCAAACCCGAAATATGGTGCTTTTGCTGTGCCATTGAGAAAGGAAAGCGCACTCAATCAATTACCATGCCGTGTCGTAAGACAAAAAGTCATCCGCAGGAGCGGAAAGCCACTTGACTGTAAGGAGAGGAGCTTAAAACCAATATCTTGGGGAATGGCCTCCACTCTACGAACCAAGTCTTTCTGACGAGGCACCAGCTTTCTTTGATCCCTTTCCCTAAAGAGTACTTTCGTATGCATAACCTGTTCTTTCCTATGGCTAAGCCGTGGAATCCTATGGACGTGGAAGACTATAGATAAGCAGTGGAAGTTAGATCAGTTGCTTAGGAAGGTGCCTATAGAAGTTCCCTGCCATGCATTTCCTGGACTCTGATAGCCCTTGATTCTATGGCGGTCCAGGGGGAGTTCCCTGCGGCCTCTATATAAAGCTATATAGTTCTAGTTTAAATGGCAGTTGCCTTCGGTACATTTTCAGTAAAAAAGGAATCTCAAAATCCCTAGCCAGCTTATCTAATCTCCCAGACTTTATCGAGCCAGTTCGAGGGGTTGTAGTTCCACCCATCCTAACTAAGCTCTTCAATTGCTAATGCCGTACTTGGGGTTTTAGAAGGAGTGGAAATTCTAGATTGAGTTCTCTTTGCTCTTCTCTCTCTCGCCCTTCCAGTCCATCGATTGTTAGTTCTCTTGAGACTTCTGTTACATCCCTTAAGTCAGTCTTAAGGGTAGATAGCGCTATAGGCTAACGATAAGATTCAAGGGCCTTCTATTTAGTCGATGCTTCTTTTTCCTTTGATGGAGAAGTAGTAGTTGCTTCTCTCTGAAAGTTCAAGCGAGTTCTTGGAGTGCTTTTGTAAGAAGCCCCCTCCTGTTGGCGTGCTATAAAATGGAATTCGAGTGATAGGCCAATGCTAAGTCTTCCATGTCGTTGGATAGTAGGTTCGAGGGCAAGGAAGGAGGTTATCATTTTGAAGCCTGCGAGCTAGTAATTCCTCTCCTCGAGAAAATTGGCATACCTTTTGATCTCCCTCGCTTCGTAAAGTAAACGAGAATGGAAAAAGTGACAAAAAGAGTGGAAGTTGCCCCTCCTAGGGGTCCCATTTTTCTTTTAGGTTACATTTGAGTCTCTTACTAGTCTATTTCTAATAATTGGAGTGCTAAGTGCTGCTTTGGCAGTCGAGTTTTTTCTTACATCCAGTGCTACATCTAGAGGTCCAGTCCCCTAGGTCATTTGATATCTCTAGTCTGAGTCTGAGTTCCGTTCAACAAGCCAGTTCTGTTAGATCGCTTACAGTCCCCGTAGTGTCCAGTAGCTCTCTCTTTTTCTTACCTTAACCTTAGGCAAGCGAAAGACATAGGCTTGAAATTCAAGTTAAGGTATATCCATCCCAGATTACTCTCTCTGATGTTGCTGTTATAGCTCAAACTTATACAGACTTAACTGGAGGTGCGTGCTCAATTGGGGAGCAGCCAATAAAAGGTCTTTTGGATCCAAAAGCAATGGCACGGCTGGCTGTCGGAGAAGCACTCACAAATCTTGTTTGGGCGAAAGTTACCTCTCTTTCTGATGTTAAAGCAAGTGGAAATTGGATGTATGCTGCAAAGCTAGATGGTGAAGGAGCTGCAATCTATGACGCTGCTCTTGCTCTTTCTGAGGCTATGATTGAACTTGGGATTGCAATTGATGGAGGGAAAGATAGTCTTTCCATGGCAGCCCGCGCATCTGGGGATCTTGTTAAAGCTCCAGGGAATCTAGTCATCAGTACCTATGTGACAGGTAAGCCAACCAATAAGAGAGACTTTCTATCTTGCCTAGGCTATTCGATAGCGGACATAGTGGATTAGTTAGTAATGCCTAAGGTAACCCATTCAAAAAGTAAGTGTGCGCCATACCTACTCCCTCAGTAAAGAAGAAGACATCTACAATTTTCTATTTCTATTTTTCTAAGGACATGCAAATTGATTTGTCCCCGATATCTCTTAGGGCATTGACACCCTGTCGATCGACTCTTGCCTTGTGTCAGTTAGCGGGTAAATACAGCATTTCAATGTCTGTTCTACAACGCTTAGCTGGTGCAGGCTATCGTCTTCTCTCCCCTTTGATGTCTACTCAATCTAAACGTTGGGAACGACTGAAAGCGGCTGCTTCTAAACCCTATGGTTCACATCGATTACCCTTAGAATTCAGGTTGGGTAGGGGAAAGCCTCTCAATCCCTATTTGAAGGCGAAGATGATCGATTCTCTTTTTCGAAGGGAATTAAAGCCTAAGGAGATAGGGCTCTTTCCAGACGAGCTGGTGTTCGATGGTGAACGAGAGATAGAGGAGCGCACTCTTCTAGGCCAATGGGTAGATCAGTGGTTGCGATGGCTCTCTTGGTATCACACCTCGGCATGGTCGGGCATGGAACATGTTCACAAGGATCTTGGCATGATGGAAGGCCTAAGAGTATCGTGGGAGCACGAGGGTGCATGTGGAAGAGTGGCCAAGACAATGCCAAGAACACGTCAGGCCATGGAAGCACAATCTTGCGCTATGGAAGGTTCTAGAAGGTTCCGGAGTGATCTAGGAGTTGGTGGAAGCTCCATGGAAGCACAAAGGAGTGGTGGCATCTTAGAGGACTCTAGAGAGTCCTAGGAAGCTGCCTAGGTCGGCCAAAGGGGCTGCCATACAAGCTACAAGAAGCTAGCATTCTATAGAAGGTTCTAGAATGGCCTAGCGTGGCCTTGCCCTTGGGCAATAGGGGCTGCCCAATGCCCCACCGACTTAGTATAGCCTCTTTATTCGGGGACTTCAACGCAACGGGCCTTACAAGCTCATAAAATGCCAATTCTTCACGTTTTCCTCAGCCAGTGGGAATGAATTCTCTTACTTGATTTACATTGAAAGATATGTGTACCACACCGAACAAGCAATATGCCGATATGCTTGATGTACCAGCCAAGCCAGCTCGACCGTATACAGTAAAAGGGATTCGCCTTTGCCTCAGACAGAAGAACAACGGATTGAACAGGACAACCGGGAAGGGAAGCCTGACATAGTAGATATTGATTTGAACAAAGGAACTGAAACCGGTACCAGAAACCAAGCAAGAGATGGAATTCAAAATGAAACAGATGCCCAACCTACAATAAGAAAGACGAAAACGGAATTAGGAATTCCATTCTCTAAGACGAACTAAAGGAATGTCTCTAAGCAGCCAAGGCCAAGAGCAAGCAGGAGTTGTCCTATCTGCCTAGAAAGATTCGATAAAGAAAATGTGAGTGGGCGGGAAATCAATAGACACAGAAAGAGAAGAGCAAAAGGAGCAGAAGGCACTCCGTTTTTTATGTGAAATCAAGGAGCAGCAGGTTAGACTTTGACACTTTCCCGAAGAGAGCTCAAAGCAATAAGATGAAAGATGGGATGAGATGCTAGCCTTAGCGCAGAAGATAAATCATTGAACCTTAGGTCACTACCGAGCAGCAATGTAGGCTCATAACTGCCTGTACTGCCGAGATGATCCCTACTTGAAAAGGCGGAGACAGATTGTTGCGACAAATCGAGTTTCAAAAGCCCATTTATCAATCACATTTTCAGGCACACCAGTCAAAGAGCCATCGGACCTGTGAAAGTCACATCTTTGACTAATATACACGGGCTTCTGAGAGGATGTCCTGTTTAAGCAGCAGCCAAGGCGCCAAGACCCGTTGTTGACAAATCAGGTCAAAAGCCCAATATAACGCATTTGGAGGGCACGGCGGTACAAGGAGCCAAGCCATCAGAATCAGACCCGTAAAGGTCTCGTTTTTGACAATAAACATGGGCTTCTGAGAGGATTCTTTAATCAACCAAAACCTGCAACAGAGTCCTTAATTTCTACCACTTACAAGTGGAGAGATGTTCCATTCCCAATGGCAGAAGAAGGATGCAAGCTTGGACAAGATATTCTTCACTTGGTTGGACAGGAGATGCAGCGCGCTTAGCGTCGGAAAGATCCCTCAACATGTCAACATGGGTGTGCTATAAAACTAGGAGAAGAACAGAACTAAACGGATCAATTCCTTTGACCGCTCGTTTCGAGCTTCCAGTTATTCTGGATTGCTAACGTGGTTCGATGACGCCGATGGAAGGAACCACTGGAGATTCATCCAACTTCGATCCCCTAAAGGCAAGTGCGTAGGCTATAGAATCCTGGCTTTTCGCTCCTCTCCTTACAGTCAAGTGGCTTTCACTCCTTCGGCTCTAAACAGCTACTGTGCTTATTTGGTCTATCAGCGACTCGGCCAGCTACTGACCTAATTGGGAGCTTTTCAGTCAAGGTCGTCGGATTTTGAGGTCCTTTCGCAAGGGTCCAGATCATTCCATTGGGGAGAAAGCAGGAGTCATCCATATATAGTATAGATGAATAGTACCAGTGGCGTCTAGGATGAAGACGGGGAGTGACCGGGTTATAAGTTGGGCAGCAGTGTTCTCACTTCCAGGAATACCTACATCTGGGAGGAGAGCGGCAGAAAGAGGTGCTTGTTCCCCTCTCTACAGTGCAGGTTCTAAGACTAGGCGAAGATCGGAGACAAAACACGAATCATCAATTCCTTTGACCATTCGTTTTGAGCCTCCAATTCTTTTCGAAATGCTAACGAGGTTCAATGACGCCGACGAAGGGAACCAGCGGAAAGGCTCTCAAAGGCAGGCGCGTAGCATAGGCGGACTCATAGGATAAGGCTGTGCGTGTGAATCCCAACAATTTTTCTCCTTTTAATTAATTCAATTTCTATAAATGGCTACTCGACCTATTTGGAAAGAGCTACTCTAAAGCCTATTCTATTGGTAACTTTTCAGTCGAATTTCAGTTTCAGAGATCACTTTTCTCAGGCCAAGACCGCAGGAATAAAAAAGACCACTTCTCATTCAGGAGCGGGAAAGGAAAGATGAATTAAGCGGTCATCGAGATCTTTACATAAAATATAAGCATTACAATAAATTCAAAGCCATGAACAAAGGGGATTGACTGAGAAGTAGAGCTAAGCGATCTATTCCAAAAACTGCATCTGCTAGTGCCTTCATTTCCCTCATTGTGCCAGCTACGTCCTTCCTCTACTAAAAATCTATATTTCTTCTTCAGGCTACAAAGAATAATGGATTTGAATGTATCTGAAATGAAAGCAGCACTCGAAATATCATAAGAGAAGAAAAGCAAGTTCAGTAGTACGCCTGGTTCACGAGGTTCTACCACCGCAGGGCCCAATCATAATAAAAAAGAAAGAGTTCTCTCTTTTTTTCTCCCATGCTGTCTGTTGGTCAACAACCAACCAAAGTGCTCTATACTTCTTCACTACTCGTACAGGCTTGACGGAGTTAAGCTGTATTGAGGGAATCGTTTTGTCTCAATCAATCAAGAATGCCTCAACTGGATCAATTCACTTTTTTCTTCTGGTTATGCCTTTTCCTCATTCTTATTAGGTTCTATCTCCCTTTGGATTTAGAAGTGAAACTCTTTTTCTACTATATAACAAGGCCCAAGTTACAGCGGGCTCTTTCTATTCTGAAATGGTTCATATGTCTTTATTGCTTGGTAACTTTTGGATATAGGATCTATGCTAACTTGTTTGATGCTATTTTACTTCATTCCCTATTTGGTATTCTCCCATCTGAGCTGCAGCTACTATCCCACTATATGAATCAACCGGATAAGGATCCGGAATGGGTGGAATTCGTACGACAGCGCCTACAAACCCAGGGACTCTCCCCCAGGGAGTACGAGGTCATGGTGCGGGACTTCCTCAATACGGAATTGTGTTTTGCGACTCGAGAGCAGATTTCCTCCCTCTATCAACTCCTTTTTTATGGTCGGGAGGATCCACAATTCTTCATTGATCCACAAGACCTGGATTCCATACTGAGGGTGCACCTTGAACCCTTAGAATTCAATCACCCTGCTCTATGCCAGGTCTTAGAAAGTCTATGTGTCGAGAGGCATGATTCCCCTTTTTATCAAGATCTAAAAGGAACTCAAGCGCATCATTTTCGTGGCTTTATAAACTTAAAGCACCAAGCGCGATTGGAAATGCAACATCGCCTAGAGTTACGAGAGTTATGGAAATCTCTTGAGAGAAGGAACGCTTTTCTAAGCGAGGAAAACGCCTCTCTAAGAGAAAAACTTTAAATTCTCGACAGGGAAGCCCCATAAAATTCTTCTTTGTTGTGTTGCTGTCGTAAAATTGCGTTCTTCGTTCCGTCGTCGATCTTCCAATTTCTTCCGGTATGCCGCTCCGCCAGCAAGGAGCGAAAGAACCAAGTTTTCTGTGGTGATGTCAGAATTTGCACCTATTTGTATCTATTTAGTGATCAGTCCGCTAGTTTCTTTGCTCCCACTCGGTCTTCCTTTTCTATTTTCTTCCAATAGTTCGACCTATCCAGAAAAATTGTCGGCCTACGAATGTGGTTTCGATCCTTCCGGTGATGCCAGAAGTCGTTTTGATATAAGATTTTATCTTGTTTCCATTTTATTTATTATTCCTGATCCGGAAGTAACCTTTTCCTTTCCTTGGGCAGTACCTCCCAACAAGATTGATCCGTTTGGATCTTGGTCCATGATGGCCTTTTTATTGATTTTGACGATTGGATCTCTCTATGAATGGAAAAGGGGTGCTTCGGATCGGGAGTAACCACTAGTGAGAGGGCAAAAATTGGGGGGAAGGACAAAGGAAAGAGCGATGCCTACATTAAATCAATTGATTCGTCATGGTAGAGAAGAAAAACGGCGCACGGACCGTACTCGAGCTTTGGATCAATGTCCCCAGAAGCAAGGAGTATGCCCGCGTGTTTCAACGAGAACACCGAAAAAACCTAATTCAGCTCCACGTAAGATAGCCAAAGTACGGTTGAGCAATCGACATGATATATTTGCTCACATTCCAGGCGAAGGTCATAATTTGCAGGAACATTCTATGGTCTTAATAAGAGGAGGTAGAGTGAAAGATTCGCCAGGTGTGAAATTCCATTGTATTCGAGGAGTCAAGGATTTGCTGGGAATTCCGGATCGAAGAAGAGGCAGATCAAAATATGGTGCGGAAAAACCCAAATCGATATGAATGGAAGATGCCTCTGGAACTCGTTTTTCTCGGTAAGGATAGGTACGAAGTCACTCGACTGAAAGGAGAGGGAACAACCACAACGTTACACCCCAAAACTATACGGAGCCCTTCCGAATGACCTAGAATATAGTCTACTAGACTAGCCAAGAAAGAGTCTAGTAGACTATATTCGCCCGTGGAGGTGAGTGGAGGAAGCTGTGAAGCTTCTAACTCTAATTACCAAGTCGGGACTATATTAGTAAAAAGCGGCATTATCCCTTTACTAAATCCCCCCCTCGCTTACCACCATGAACAACACCTTTCCCGATCAATTGGTTTTTTATTATTTAATAAGAAAGATGGCAAATCCTACCATTGTATTTCCTTTTTTCATTTGGATCCTATCAACTTGGAGAGTGTCTAGATTAAGACACTTCTCGTATTCGGACTATCAAGATCGACTAAATGAGAGTGTGGCTGACATGGTAAAAGAACAAATCAGCCACACTTTTCTGGACCCCTTTTTTTGGGGAAAGGATAGTGGGTAGGGCTTATCTTTCCCCCAGACTACTTTACTCACTGGAAATCATTCCACGTACAGGAACTGGGAAAAAAAAAGGGCTCGAACTACAGGGATCTGATACCTTCTTCCCTTGGTATGAGAAGTTGTTTATGTAGGCTGACAACCTTTCCTAGGTTGTTTCGATCAGGCCAAATAATCGATTAGTAGTATGCCTGAGATTGCCAGAAGAACTTCCCCCTCTTGAAAACTGACTAATCAAACAAAGGGGGGAACTTTTTTTTATGAGGGTAGGGAGTTTGGGTTGGTGTTCAGTGTACCGCACTTTGGGTACAAGATCGGAAATTCCATTCTCTTTTTTACCATCTAAAATCGAAGAAAAGAAAGAAGGGCGAGATAAACAAATAAAGAGCTAACTTTCTTTAAACTTTCTTTATTATTATGTAAGATTATAAGGTTCAAAATTAATCGGCGCAGGAGCTGCTACAATTGCTTCAGCGGGAGCTGCTGCCGGTATTGGAAATGTTTTCAGTTCCTTAATTCTGTTGCGAGAAATCATTCATTGGCAAAACAATTATTAGGTTATGCTATTTTGGGATTTGCTTTAACCGAAGCTATTGCCTTGTTTTCCTTAATGATGGCCTTCTTAATCCTCCTTGTCTTTTCGAAAAAAAAAATAAAAGAGTGGAAGCGGGCTAGTCCCCGAAAATGCCCGGTACTTTAGCGTTGGGGACAAGTAAGATTATTATCTGGTTTATCCGCCATCGTTATCACAAATTGAATATCCTGTTAATGTGCCAGCCCTAGCCCGTCTTGCTCTTCCAATTCCATTTCGAGAGTCATCATAGCTCTTTTGGACTTATACATGCAGCACCCTTTTATCTTTCGGCATAGACCCTTCTTCCTCCTTGCGATGCAAAGGCAATGTCAGGGAGTCCGACTCTTCAATCGAAAAAAAGACGGTCGTGTGCGAGTCGGCTGGGAAAACACAAGCTTAACACGTCTTTCTTTATCTTTTTCATATCTGAATGTCTTTGTCGAGTTGGTTGGCATCATTCGCTCCTTTCTGTCTTTTCATTGTCCGCCTCCGCCCGAACAGATACGCACTAACCCACCTGAAATAAGGTAAAAGCCTTCTTTCCAACCCTTTGTACGAGACTCCTTTCTTCGTACAAATGCTCGTAGGCGAAAGAGACCTTCCTTTGCTCCTGTCGGCGGGATCAGCCAGTGTCCCCGTGTGTAAGGCCCTTTCCTGAAAGAGGTCGAATAGTTCCTGTCCCATTCATACTACTGTTGGCTTATGTGCTATGTCTAGCGGCTGGTGAATCCTACCCAGTATCGGAATTGGGTAGGATATTTCCTCGGTTTCCGAGAAGGGTTTTAATGGCGACCGGACTCCTCTTCTCTGGAAGTCTAATGGTTTGGGGGACGTCGATTCCCTGGATTTTCTGGCTTCCCTTCAACCAGCCACTCTTTTAGTTCCCAAAATATATAGAATCCAGAATCCTTTTAAGCGCCTTATCACGAAAGTGACCAAGCAAGCAGATGATGATGGTTCAGCCGGTAAGCTAGCAAGCTTACGAAATGAAGGAAGAGGAGACCCTTCTATTATAAGTTGAAAGCGAAGTCGATAGTCCTCGTATTGGTAATTATTATACGCTAAAAGTCTATATAAGATATAGAAGGCAAAATATGATAAAATAAAATAAATAAAGAAAAAGAAGAAGGCCCTCTATATTATTATTAATTAAGGCTGTGTAAGGGTGTGTCTATTTTCTTTCTCTTAACTCAGAAGTTCTTTTTTTTTTTAGTAAGATAGTAGTGGATCGAGAAAGCAAAGCTTAAAAGGCGAAAGTGCTCTACCTACCCTCTCTTGTTTCAGGTATTCCACTCGTTCTCAAAGTATATAGCTCTAGTAGTCCTTTCTGCCTATTACACTCCTTCGCTCTAGTGATCGCTTCGTATACTACGCTTCTTATCCAGCGTATTGAACTCGTTTATTCCACTCGCTCCCTAACTCTAAGAGCAACTCCTCTTTTTAGAATTGTTGAAGAAACTACTAACTCTAACTATCTAACTGCACTGATCGGGGTCGATCTCACTGACCCCTTGCTTCACCACGCCCAAGCCGGAGGCTAAGGAGAGCAGAATAAGGTGAAGGTGGATACCGCTCATCAAGAGCTTGGTTAAGTGTCCAAGACCGTATGCCTTGCTGGTTGGATCTGAATCTGCTCTATAGTTATCTAATCTCTTTCTTTTTCCTACCTCCCCTACGAAGGGAAGTACAAAGGAAGCTGCTTCGAAGTTGAAGGGGCTCGTCCATTCACTATATGTCTGTAATCTCATACATAAAGAGGAAGATTAAAAACTCATCGATCTCCTTACCGCTCCGTGGGGGTCTTCATTCACTCTTCTCTTACTTTCCCTACTTCTAGAAAAAAAAAAGAAATGTTGAACAAAAACGATCTTTCTAAAGTTAAGGCAGCAGATCGGTCGGCTGCGGGACGGGGCCGGGAGCAGCAGTAGGAGAAGCGATAAGCCCTTCAATCTACTCCTCAAAGCAGGAATGGAGGGCCGCTTTCTTAATAATTAAAATAGATAGTTCTGCTCACATCAAGGGAAGCTCTTCATTAACTGAGAAGCTCATTGGCTCGCCTTTGACTCTAGCCTCTCATTTAACTCGCTACTTCGTCAACTTCTCAGTCCCTCGTGAGTGTGGCACGCACCTCTACATCTTTTCCTATCTATAGTCAGGGGACTGCTGCTCATAACTACTAGCTATCCATCTAGCCCACGATAGCGAAGGCTCAAAAAAAAGATTGAATGAGGTCATTAACATTGAATCATCATAAGGAAGTCAAGTAGTCCGTGACTGACTAGCCGACGCTTCTGCCTTTCCACTTTCCACGAGTCAAAAAATGTAACGATAGCTAAGAGAACTAGAGAGCTAGAGCGAAATACTTGTAGCGAGTAAAGAACGATTTCACAAAGTTTATAATAAAATAGTACGAGTTGTAAAAGCGTAAGAGCTATATAGAACCACCTTTGGCCGGTCTCACATCTTCCCATCCTCTACTTAGTTGTCTCAATTACATCGATCCTGAACTACGTCCATCCAAGTATTCTTGCCCTTACCCTTTCGGTCGAGCACAACCTCCCGAGCGCTAGGTTCAAGCAACTTCATACCACTTCGTCCCTTTCACTCTTCAACCTGATCTCTACATTCATAGCTTGAAAAAGCAAAAGAGGGTCACCGTCACCTCTCTTAATGACTATTCTTAAGCTTCCTTTCTTTGGGAGTAGGATCTCTTTCCTAGGAGCTCATAGAAAGATAGCGAAGTCAGATAGTTCTTTCTTGCTTTCCTTCTATCTTTCTTTCTATTTCAAAGCTTGTGCTTTGGTTCAGATCACTGCTTACTTACTTGACTTGCCCCCTTTTTTTTAAGCAAAGAGGAAGTCGTGCAAGCAAGCGAAGTGGAATCTATTAGAATAGAAAATAGTGCAGCTCGATCAGTATAAGAATAAAGCCAGGAGGTTGGCAGGAAAGGTGACTTTCTTTTCCTTTTCGACTTCTTCCTTTAGAACTTCCTGTAAAGTGGAAGGGTAGGCCTTTGGCACCAGAAAGGTGAGGATCGAAATTCGGAGAGTGAAGAGAGGAAGGAACCCTCTTTTTAAGTCCTACGTACTGCTCTTCTCTCAATCGCTCTTTGGTATTCGGAAGTGGAAAGCGAACTGCTGGCTGTGGCCGAAAAGAGGGGTTCTGTCTTTCTTCATTCAAGTAAGAAAAAGATGGGACGCTCGCAGACCTGTATGGAAGGAAGAGAATTATTAGAACTCTCGTCCGCCCCTCTCTTTACCCTCTGTAGCTGAACTTTCTTACTTATGCGATGAGGAGCTTACTTAGTATTGAAATCGAGTTGGCAGAAAGTACCGAAAGTCGGCCGCCCGCCCTATCATCCCGTGTCTCAACCAACCTTTTTCTTGTCGGAAAATCTCTCTTTTGGCTTTTGAAACTTCGATTCGTGACAGCTACTCATACGTGCCAAAGAGACTTCCTTCCCTTACCCTCACATGCATCAGGTGCCTAGACTTGCTAGCTACTTCTATAAGACCGGGGATTTGTCCAAGTCTTCTTCCTAATAAGGATTTTTTCAACCTATTATGTGAAGACCTCGTAGGCGAATACCTGAGATATCTTCCTCAAACGGAGGGGGAGGAGGGGTATGACCATTACTTTAGCTGATCTCTTATCTATCTAAGAAAACGGATATTGGGATGCCTATTGAATTCTTCCTTCTAACATTGGATTCTAACAAGGCTAAGAGCAGCGGATACGGATAGAAGACCAAGAGCGCTTATGTATCATCTCCTGTCGAAAAGCGAAAAAACCCCTTCTTCTATACGAGACCTAGCTCTTTCCTCCCTTTACTAAAAATTCTTCTATTAGTATTAGTGAAAGCTCAATCCCAACTCTCTCACTAAGACCGGATCTTGCAAACAGTGTTCTTCCTAAAAAGCCAGAGCGGATACCTTTCTTATATACTATACGCAATTTTCTATTTTCGGATTAACTTAACTTTAAGAAAAGATTCTATAAAAGAATAAAGAGCCTATCTTCTTCTTTCTTTCCAAATCCAAATACAATGGGATGGGCATCTTTCTATTTCTGCTACTATGCCTCCTGTTTACTGTTTAGTTCAGTTACTTTTTTTTTCTTGCAAACAAGAAGGGGAAAAAATAGGCGATTCGAATCCCCGTTCTTCTGATTTCCTCTTGTCTGCTTTCTTGCTCATGCCAATGCCTAACAAAACAGTTAAGAAATCTGCATGGGATTCTGTACCAAGAACATCGGCTTCTCATGTCGATCTTCCGTTCGGCCAATTGGACAGCGTCATCTTCGTTTAGTTTACTATTCAACGTCCCCCAATCCCTAGTTGTACAGGTACAGCCCAGAAGCTTCCTCTTTCATATTGATGAAAGCGCTAGGCACCTCTTAACAGTTCAAAGTCCCCCCTTGGCTTACCCAGCTTTTAAGGTGAGAACAGCGGATTCAATATCAATAGCTGTGGATTCGATTCCTATTCTTATATATGCAACCTAAGCAGCTACTTTTGTCCGTGCATATCTTAAATCATGCTTTTCACAAGTTCGGTACGCTAGAGGGTGACGAAGGAACACTAGTTCTATTGGCTCTAAGCCCGCATTCTTCCTAGCAACCGAGTCGATGTCAAAGAACCCGAGCGAGGGCCTTCTCTGTGCATTCATGTGCAGCTAGGGGAGTTGCAGGACTAATTTAATTTCCAAAGCTATAAGTCCTAGACTAGAAAGGAGATTTGCTTGGTGTTAAGTCAACTCTACTAGATGCAGTTGCCCAGGAATCCAATGCACTAACTCCTGGACTTAGACGATATGCCCTTAGGGATACGTTAGCAAGTAATCCCTCTCACTAGTTGCCTTTCAAAGGCATTTTTACATTATCCCATTTCCACGTGAAAGCAGATAAGAAGTCTCGTCTTCATCCTATTGTGATGTCATCTCTATTAAACCTGCTATTCCTATCATGCTATTGCTTCTGTCTTCCAACCATCTAAGACCGGATTCAATAGCAGCTCCTGCACCCATTGATTTTGCACCTTCTAACATCTCGAGCTCGGTATTGTACCTTAACCTCAGTACACTTCACACCCACCCAATCGTGAGAAAATGACGATTCACTAAAAACTTCTCTTTTTGTTTTGACGTTGTCAACATCCCGAAAGAAAATTCCTTTGTTAGTGATTCGGCTTTCTATCTTAAAAAAGATAACGAAATTTCGAAGAAGCTCTTTTAAGAATATTTCCCGCACTTCTTCAGTAAATTTTCCTACTTTATTATGCCGATTCCTCTCTCCGTATATTTTATGTTAGAAGGAAGGCAAAAGCTGACTGGTGCTTTGTTTAGGGACGGGAGCCACTCCTTCTTTTCCGAGTTTGCCTAGGAGCTCCTGTCTTAAAAGACGAATACGAATTAGTAGGGCTGCCCCCAATAGCTCTTTTTGAATGGACATCTGAGATAGCATCAAGCCGAGCACAAAACAGATCTGGGCTGCTAATAAGGAGGACTGTTAAGCCTTCTAGCATAGGTGATGCCTTCCCAAGGTCTGGTCTCTTCGGTACAGGTACGGACTTTGAGAAGACGGCCTTTTTCTTTGACTGTGTGGAATAAGAGCGGGTTCCTTTCATTTATCAAGACTAGATAAACCAAAGCAGTCTACGATTGCCGGAATGGAATTTATAGGAAGATTAGCGGAACCGCCAGGAATCAGTACTGCGTCGACTGCTATGTGCTAAAGACTGCGGAATAAGAGCTCTTAGTCCTTTCGGCACGGCATAAAATAAAGGCTGTTCTTGTTGCGGGTTTATCAGAGCTTGAGAATCTAGCTAGGGCTATTTGAACTAATAAGGAAAAGTAGGCATGCTAAGTACATTTTGATGGCATTGAATCGGAAGATAGCCTATCTAAGAGAAGATGAAATAGCAAGTGCTTGAGAAGAAAAGAAGCTGTGAGGGAATGCGCTCTGACTGATATCATTCAGGCAATTCCATTCTTACTGTCCTAGGAAGAAGGAAAGGATAAAAGATCCCACGAACAGGGTTAGCGTAAGAAGAGCTTTTGCAAGAAGGGCGTCGTTCTCAGATGGGCAGATGGAGCTGTTAGAAAGAATTACCGATCGTCGGGAAGAGAAGGGGAATGAATCTTTTTTTTGGGGAATAAGCACTCTTGTCGCGTCTGGAGTTGTAGATAGTAGGGGGAATCGCCTTTCGAGTTGTTAGAAAAAACACAGTTGTTAAAGTGAAAAGAACTCTATTTTTTGACTTTTAAATAAGAATAATTATCCGATCAAGGGCTAACCCACGCACAGAGAAGGAAGAAGCTATCTCAATATCCTTCACACAGATGACATTTATCTTTCCCATGACTACTTAGTGTGTCTCAACAACCGTGTCGGAGAGAAGGAAGAGGGCTCTTTACCAGTATCATAGCCGGGAGAATGAAAGCATTAGTGGGAAGATCTTTTGTTCGATCTGCCTTGGGTGGGGCGATGAAAAAAGTCTAGTTCATCCTCCCGAATGAAACACATCTTATGAAATATACGGGCCGGGTGGGTCCAGGGTCCAACAGCCGGATCGATTACGAGTCATCTCCTAGCCTGATTTTCCTTTTGTTTCGGGTGGTTCAAACTAAATGAAAGAAAGGTCGAACAACTTCTTCTATTGAATAGACATCTGCTTCCTGGTCCTTTCGAACCAGTCAAAACCTGGAGCAAGGGATTTGAAGAACTTTATCAATGAGCTGGGACTAATAGCAATATCTGCTTTGGGACCTCAGTATACATGGTAAAATAAAGGGGATCCTAGTGATTTTACATTTGAGAAGCTAGTATCAATAGACATTGAAGAAGGGATGGTTCCTGCAGATGATGTTAATAAGTTGTGTTGCATGATTTCTTTGTGTGTTCTTAAAGTTTAGGGATAATGCCGCTTTTATTATTTAATAAATATCTCTTTCCGAACAGATTTCCCCATCAGTAATGGGACGTTCGGGATGAAGCCAATCAAAAAAAAAAAAAGAAAGCAAAATTCGATTTGGATAATAGCTTTTCTTATGACACAAGATTGTTCTGTTCCGGGACTGTAGTGAATAAAGAGGGTCAGCTCTTGTTAACCCGGTACAACAAAGTAATAGAAGAGAGTTAGTACTCATTTAATTGACCTCCTTTTCGAAGTCAATGAATTTCTTTCTTTTACTTTTATTTTGTTCAAGTTGCTTCAGTGAATGAAAATGCTCAATAAAGCGGGTAGGTCTTACTAGCCCTTACACTCGTCAAACTTATTTACTCATTCTCCACAGTAATGGATTTACTTTAATTCTTTCCCAAGCATCTGGTAATTCTGGCTGCCTTTCCACTCCTCACTTTGGTTTCCACCAAGCCAATCAAATCTGCCTCTTGTGCTCTTATATAATCTTTGGCCTCTCTCTGCTTCTCGACTTTACCGATCTTTTTGACATTCCATATAAGGACCTTCATGTGGAACTATTGTTGTTTTTACATTCCCCTCGCACCTTAGCGCTACCTCTGGTTTTTCGTCTTGTGCAGCCCTTATTTGTCTTTTGTTCTTTGGCCTTTACTTTCCCCCTCCCCCCTCTTTCTTAGAATTCAACATTTATGATATGTTTTGCATCTTGTTCGCCCACTCTTCATTCAGGGTGATTCGAACCAGGGGAGGATCTTCCACCTTGTTGGTCATAGCACCAGTACTTGAACGCTTACTCTTACTGCTCTTCTCAGGTTCACCTCTTTTGGATGCCCTGAGGTTCTTGTTTGAAGTCATTTGTTTATCACAGAACAAGTCCCCCTCAGTCACTGCCATAGTTGACCCTCTCTTCCAGATCCTCGCTTCTATGAGCCAAATCACTCTCCTCGGGAGTTCTCTCCTTGACTACACCCTCCTCGGCTTTGTTACCCAAACACTCATCCTGAGCAATCTCTTCCGGTTCAGCAGTGTCCAGATCTGGCATCTTTGCCTCTTCTTGTTCAGGGTCCTCTAGAACCGCAAAACGGTTCGGGCTGACTAGGTCCAGTTGGGTCATTCCACTCGCACAACTAGTGTCCAGCCCCCCTTTGCTATTGTCACTACTGGTACCTGACCCCGTCGGCTCGACATTTTTGCAAACACCGACCCTTACTCAATAGGGCAATTCAAAGAGGAGAACGAGGACAGCTGACTACCGCTAAAAGTCAGACTAAGAGTACACATTGTATGATTGAAAACTGCCGCTGCATACTACCCGGTGCTTGCAGGTCTGACTGGTGCCTTCTCTCCAACAGCTGCTTCAATCAATGTTAAGTCTGACTACGCCCGCAGCTGACTACTTATTGAAAGACCGAACAGGAAATGAAAAGTCGTACTACAACAACTGTAAATAAACATTCCCTCCCCGCTCTGACTTTGATCGACTTGCCCGCACAGCGTCTTTTTTGAGAGAAGAGGTCAAGGGGCTAAGTGACTCTCGAAAGTCGTCTTTTGTATCGCGTCAAGAGAAATGACATAGATAAGATCATTGCTTAAAGAGTTTCATTGTCGAATTGATCTCGAAATTGGATCCCAATAGTTGCTGCTGCCCAAAGGTGCTTTATGAAAGCCGGTCCACAGCAGTGAAAGTACGATTGATTCCGTCGATCGAACGAAAACAGCTTCTTGCTTTTTTTTCCTCTCTGGCTTGACTACTCTGCTTGCTTAACACAAGTCTTATTTAACCTTCACGGACCACTTCACTACCCAGCAAGCTCCGGCTCGAAAGCAAGAAGCAAGGGCGCAGCAGCTGCGCGAAGTTGCGCCTTAGCGCATCCGTTTTCTTGCTCGTTAGCGCTGTTTTTTGATTGCAGCTAGCGCGCTTGACTAATAAGATAGAAAGGGCCTTTCTCGCTTGTTTGAAGCCATATAAGGCTTTCTTCAATCGGCAAGGGAAGTCTGATAGGGCTTTAAGAGATAGGGACGTAAGCGCAGCGGTAAGAAAAAGTCACTCAGTGAATCGGTGGATCACACACTTGGAGACAGGGACAGGGGCATGCCTGACTCTTTAGAAAGTATACAAGTGTTGAAAGAGTGAAGTCTGGGGACAACGGTAAACGTGAGGAATGGCACCTCC